ATCTAGCTCTCCGACGAGCTAGAACACGGGTGGAAGCTATCAATCCGATTTCATAACTAGTTGGTACGTTCGAATAATAAAAAGAAGTTCTCTTTCTAATCCTATTTAGATTCTGTCGGGTGAATACAATCAAATACAATCAAACAGAATCCAATTCTGATGCAAAAATTCAAATTCAAAAATGAAATAGAAAAGATACAAAATCAAAAAATCAATATCACTAAGGGTGGGTCGTAAACCTTATTAGATACCATTGACTCTGGTATCTAATAAGTTTTACCTACTATTGGATTTGAACCAATGACTCCCGCCGTATGAAAGCAGTACTCTAACCACTGAGTTAAGTAGGTCATTTATCATCCCAAAGAGAACCAAATGAAACCCATCCTGTCGATGGATTATAAATATCATATTACTTAATAAGCAATACTAATCTAAGGAATACCGCTCAAAGAGATCAAAGATTGTTGATGTTGGATCATGGAATATTTATCTTGACAAGAATTTATCTACATGATAAAATATGTATCACAAGCACTAAGGGCTATAGCTCAGTTGGTAGAGCAACTCGTTTACACGCGCGCCAATGTTTTTCAAGGGAGTTCATCATACAATCAGAAAAATTGATCTTGTTGAGAAATCGATGTCTTACTCCATAACTTTGAGGGAACCATAGCCTGACAAAGAGTTCGGTCCAATTTGGACGCCCATTTAGGAGGTGCCAAACAGACCCCATCATTGATTTGAGATCTTGATAAGGTGAATACCCAGTCTATTCAATGCTAGGCATAATGAGTATAAGGACCTCAAAAAAATCTCTTTTCGTCATATGAACTTTAAGGTGTATGAAGTTTCATATTTGATTTTTTCAGCAGAACGATAGAGACTTCATTTAACTTAGGTTGATCTAGGCCAGAGACAGACCTACGTCAAGATAATCCCACCTTTGAAACACTTTGGTAATGCTCCCAAATAATGAATCAGAGCACATGGAGCCATTTCCTTATCTTTTTTTCTGTCAAGAAAAAAAATGGCAGACTAACTGATATTTATATCAGTTAATGAAAGAGCCCAATGCAAAAAAAAAATGCATGTTGGGTCTTTGAAACAGTTCAGATCATTTTAATAATAATAAGTTTGATCTGTTTTACCGAGAAGGTCTACGGTTCGAGTCCGTATAGCCCTATAAAAATGCAAAATCAAAAAAATTGTATAATTTTCATTTCTTCATTATTATTTCTTGCTTGTAACTAAGTGAAATCCAATTATTCCTATAAGTTTACTCACGGCAATCGTTTAAGCAAATGAAAGAAAAAACGCATATCAACGGATCCAATCGATATTGATTTTTTCAATTGCGGATAAACAAACCAACCTTTCGTCATTAATCTTCGGAGGCGAATTACATATTCATATCCACAATAAAAGAATTAGTGAGACTCCCTTTCTTTTGATATCCCCAATCTTATTGAATTGTGGAAGTCAAATCATTTCACGGGCCTGGTGAAATGAAAAACTACGAAGAGGAATTCACATGGATTTAGGAAGGGCCTGCTGTGTTTGTGTACAAGCTAAAGTTTTTTGAAAAACGAATACCTTTGGTCACTTTCATTGTCAAATAGGCTTTTCCTTCGTATACCTTACTTACCTCGACCTAGCGAAGCACAACACGAAAAAGGCAGTCCTCTTTTTCTGTATTCAACCAAGAAAAACCCCGCCACCTGGATTCGAACCCTAATACTATTATTAAATAATAATAATAAAGAATATGCCAACACAAGATCTTCTAAATCTTGAGATGGAAATTCCTATACATTCTCTTCTATTTGATTACTTGTTCTATTCTAAATCACTAAGAAAAAATAAGAAAAAAAGACAAAAAGACCTCCTGATTCTATTTATAGAAAAAAATAGAAATCTTTAAAGAATTTCTAATTAAAGAAGAAATAAGATAAGTAATTAATTTAGAATTCCCCGTCTTTAGAGAAAATCCTGGATGAAAACAAGAGAAACAAGAGAATTTGTATAAGAGTAATATATAGTTAGAAGGTTCTACTAACTAAATAAAATGGAAATAAGTATAATGGAAATAAAATCGGATTCCAGTCGATGAATCTTGCAATGAGATATGCCCTACAATAAACCAATAAACAAAGCAAACTAGACGGTTCGATCAAAATGAATTCTTGTTTTGACTAAATAGTTATGGATGACTTGACAATTCCAATTCGAATCGACCAATCGAATCCGGTATATTTTCCACGTTCATAGGAGTGCGTTTATGTTTCTGCTTTACGAATATGATTTTTTTTGGGCATTTCTAATAATATCTATCCTTGTTCCTATTTTGGCATTTTTAATTTCCGGAGTGTTAGCCCCGATTAGCAAAGGGCCGGAGAAACTTTCTACTTATGAGTCGGGTATAGAACCAATGGGCGATGCTTGGTTACAATTTCGAATCCGTTATTATATGTTTGCTCTAGTTTTTGTTGTTTTTGAT